TCAAATCCAAAAATTCCTATTTTTTTTTTACGTAGGTCGTCGATTCGGCATTGGAAAAAAAAAGAGCAAGATGCCCATTTTTTTAATAAATGGTTCAAATCGTTTTATCGATATGAGTGTTCTATATCAGATAAATTACCAACTATTCATTTTTAAACCATTTCGGTACGTTAGTACCGGTAGAAAGAGTACCATGTTTTGCCTGGACTTCAAACAGTTTAGCTTTAACCATGTTAATGGTCTCACATTATTGGTTGATAGAGAATCAAATTTACCAATAAGTCACGAAATGCTATGGTTCTTACATATGATTTCTTAATTTATTCAGAAATAATTCGTTGAGATCGTGCACTTTTTTTCCTATTTATCCTATAAAATGAATAAAATACCATAAATAAAGTGCAGTCGGATGGATCCAACCTATTCTTGAAATACACAACTCGCACACACTCCCTTTCCAAAAAAAATCAATACACCAAGCACTACACTTAGATTTATTGGATTTGTTGCTAAAATATCGGTATTAAACCCGAAACTCCCGGCGGATGGCCAGTGACCCAAGGAAAGAAAAGAATCGGTTACATTTTTCATATGTTCTCCTCTTATAGATAGGACTAACAAAGAACAGAGTTCTTTTTGTATCACTTCGTCGTCCCTTTTTTGGTCGATTTCTTTTTATTATATAAATAATATTTCCATTTTTTTTTTTTTTTATGTGAGTAGATTAAATCTAGTAATTTAATTTGATAATTTTTAAATTTCTTACTTGAAGTTTCCAATCCAATAAAATACTTATTAGGTTAAGTCTTGGGTCTCATGTCAATTGTGAAATATCTCGTTTGTTGAAACGATTCCTAAAAAAAGTAAAAAAAGGTTTACATTGTACTAAGCTAAGGACGCGAAGGAAGAAAACGAACAGATCCAGTAATTACTCATCCTCAAAACAGTCCTTCCTTTCCTGGGGTATTGTCTCAACAAATAAATAATTGTAGGAGTAAAGCGTTGATATAATTAGAAGAAGCAAACAGCAATTCTGAGTTAATAAAATAAGAAAAAAGTATAGCGAGTTAAAAAAATAAGAAAAAAAGTATAGTATGTAAGGTACTTTTTTACATTTCTAGGATTAAACAAAAGGATTCGCAAACAAAAGCGCTAACGCCACGACCAGTCCATAAATTGTTAAAGCTTCCATAAAAGCTAGACTAAGCAATAAAGTACCTCGTATTTTACCCTCTGCTTCTGGTTGTCTCGCAATACCTTCTACAGCTTGGCCTGCAGCAGTACCTTGACCAACTCCAGGTCCAATAGAAGCAAGCCCTACGGCCAATCCAGCAGCAATAACGGAAGCGGCAGAAATCAGTGGATTCATGGTAAGTTCCTCGCACCCCAAAAAAAAATGGTTAATGATACAATCAACCAATGAATTTTGACTTCATTTTTTTATCATTTTTTTCATTAAGATTTTATCATTAAGATCTATCTGATTAAGATCTATCGGGTCGAAATAACTAAAAACTCCGAATTGAAATGATAATATTACTGAATCGTCAGAACTATTTCGATATCTCATTTTGAGTTTCTACCCATAATGGAGTTTTTGTTTTTGTAAATACATATGTATACGGTTCTAGTTATTGCATTTCTTTGTTTCGAACCATTTTTTCATTCAATTCTTCTTTCCTTTCTTTTTTCTTCTAGATACTATCCTTGAGTTCATCTCTTTTTTGCATTTCATTCAATCCACAATCACAGACGAAACAGAAGGACTTTTATTGGAACTATATAAATGCAGTGAACCGCAATCAAATCAATCAATAATATATATATAGGGTATATAATAATATATATTAGGATATATATTAGGAATAGTCCTATATAACTAGTAAATATCTAATATCACATATACATTTGTTTCTTCCATAACGTAAACCACCCACATTTTTTATTGAATCGGATTCTAGAATCATTCCTCGAAAGAGACACAGGGGCTGGACTTATAGAGATTACATACATCTAGTGTGACCCCCCCAACCCATCTTTTTTTTTACAATTCCGCAATATCGTCTATCTTTTTTCCTACGACTCTAGGTCGTATGTATATTCATACGTATTTGTATTTGTATCTATTATGTTCCCCAACCAAGTGGATTATCTTGAATCATGCATGAATTGGGATAAGCTTAAAAAAGACTATTTCGAAAACTAGTCAATGATGACCCTCCATGGATTCACCTATATAAGCCGCGGCTAACGTTGCAAAAATAAGAGCTTGAATACCACTTGTAAATAATCCAAGAAGCATAACAGGTATAGGAACTACTGAAGGGACTAAAGAAACAAGAACAACAACTACTAATTCATCAGCCAATATATTCCCGAAAAGTCGAAAACTAAGAGATAAAGGTTTTGTGAAATCTTCTAGGATGTTAATTGGTAAAAGTATTGGGGTTGGTTGAATGTATTTCCCGAAATAACCCAATCCTTTTTTGGTAAGACCCGCATAAAAATATGCCGCTGACGTGGGTAAAGCTAAAGCAACAGTAGTATTTATATCATTCGTAGGCGCAGCTAACTCCCCATGAGGTAATTGTATGATTTTCCAAGGTAAAAGAGCACCTGACCAGTTAGAAACAAAAATAAATAAGAACATAGTTCCAATAAAGGGAACCCAAGGACCATATTCTTCTCCAATCTGAGTTTTGCTCAAATCTCGAATAAATTCAAGGACATATTCGAAGAAATTCTGGCCGTCGGTCGGAATGGTTTGTGGATTCCGAACAGCTATGATGACTGAACCTAATAAGATAGCAATTACGACCCAAGAAGTGATAAGTACTTGGGCATGGATTTGTAAACCTCCTATTTGCCAATAGAAATGTTGGCCTACTTCTACACCCGATATATCGTATAACCCTTTGAGTGTTTTAATGGAACATGGTATAACATTCATATTGTCCTCTGACAGAAATTGAACTTCAAAAAAGGAATTATTTTGATTCAACCATCTATTTCTCAACTCACTAACTTGAATCATTAATCGTATATTTTATTTACGATACCAAGAAATTACATAACATCATAACATAATATCAATATCCCCAGTACTTTTTTTATCTCTTTTTAAAAATTCAAAAATAGTAACCGATCCAATAAATCTATGAGTTGCCAAATAATTAACTAATCTTATTATTCTTAATGATAATCAACGATTTCTTATATAGCTAGAACGACCCTCACAAATTGCAGATACTAATTTGTTAAGAATCAATCGGATTGAAGCTATAGCGTCATCGTTTGCTGGAATCGAAATATCTGCGAGATCTGGGTCACAATTTGTATCGATTAAACAAATTGTTGGAATACCCAAAATGACACATTCTCGAAGAGCCGTATATTCTTCTTGCTGATCAACGATGATCACAATATCAGGCAACCCCGTCATATATTTGATCCCACCGAGATATGTTTGCAAGGTAGATAATTTTCTCTTCAACATTGCTGCATCTCTTTTGGAGAGACAGTTGAGTTTCCCCATCTTTTGTTCTGCTCTTAAGTCCCTGAACTTGTGAAGTCTCGTTTCCGTAGTGGACCAATTCGTTAACATACCACCAAGCCATTTTTTATTAACATAATGACACCGAGCCCTTATTGCAGCTGATGCTACTGAATCCGCTGCTTTATTTTTTGTACCAACGATTAAGAAGTTTTTTCCCCTACTTGCTGCATCGAAAACTAAATCACAGGTTTCTGATAAAAAACGAGCAGTTCTAGTGAGATTTGTAATATGAATACCTTTACGCTTTGCAGAGATGTAAGGGGCCATTCTAGGATTCCATTTCTTAGTACCATGACCAAAATGAACTCCTGCTTCCATCATCTCTTCCAATTTGATGTTCCAATATCTTCTTGTCATTTTTCCCCAGACACTTCCTTTTTTTTAACAAAGAGACGAGGTACCCTGAAATAAATAATTGTTCCGATGGAACCTTCTAGGGGGGATTGACCGTTGATACACGACCCAAACCATTAATTTCTTTTAATTACTTATTTTATTTATTACCAATTTAATTACTTATTTTATTTTTTACCAAATCAATAATCGGACCAGATAATTGAAAGATAGTTAAAGTGAAAGGAAAGAATCCGCTCTTAGGAATCATTAAATCGAGTAAATGATTGTTCTGATGTCTCATGGAAATTTGTCTCATGGAAATAGTTTTGGACGTAAGAACAAAATAATTCTCTATGGTGTAACAAAATATCTCTTATTTCCAACTCGAATAGATTCTTTCTTTTGATTTCCAAATGAATGTTCTTGTCTTGCCTTGAAGGGTGTACTAATTTTTTGAATCCGGTACCAACAGGTATAATCCCCCCCAGAACAACGTTCTCTTTCAGGCCTTTCAACCAATCAATACGACCTCGTAGAGCAGCTTTTGCTAAAACTCGAGCGGTTTCCTGAAAACTTGCTTCGGATATGAAACTTTGAGTATTTAGAGATGCCCTCGTTATTCCCAATAAGATTGCCCGATAACAGATCGCTTCGTCCAAAGCACGCCCTGCTCGTTCCGCCCGCAAAAAGCCGATTAATTCTCCAGGTAAAAAAACATTAGACATTCCATCTTCTGAAACCAACACTTTTGATGTTACTTGACGTACAATAATTTCTATATGTCTATTATGGATCTGTACCCCCTGGGATCGATAAACCTTTTGGATCTTATTAACCAAAGAGATACGACTTTGGGCTATGGTTAGCTCAGCTCCAATCAAGAATCCCCAGGGGATTCCAAGAATTCTTTGTATACGTTCGTTCCAACCTTCAACTCTCCTTTCTAGGTTCATCGATATTGAATCAATCGAACGCACTTCTAAGATTTGTTCCACTTTTGGAAGACCTTGCGTTATGTCACCAGATCTCGATTTTTCATATATAAATGTAACTAATGTATCTCCTTCGTAAAGGATTTCTCCATAATGGCTATGAACAGTTGCTCCTGGAGTGGCCAAATAGGGTTTAGCTGATCTTATAACTAAGGAGTCAACATGAACAATTAAAATTTGACCAGATTTTTTTACGTGTGATTCGTATTTGAATAGACATACATTTTCACAAATAAATTGTCCAAGGCTAATTATTGTAGATGTCTCTTCACAATAATCGTGATGGAGAAAGCACCAATTCAAATGGAGTGGATTCAAAATTATGTTACCACATGGATCGGGATTATAAATCCTTCCATTTTCATCTATTAAACAGTATTTAAGTACTTGGAAAGTCTGTTTAAAATTGTCAAGTAGCAAATATTTCTTTAACAAGATATGATTATGAGTTATTAAATAGTAAGATGAAAAAAAATTCGCTATTTTAGGGACAATAGTCCCTAAGGGACCCAGCAAATCCCTAATTTGGATTATGGGATCTGATTCTTTTGTCACATTGTTATATTTCGAGCCATTGAATGGACCAATTCGAGAACAATTGGATGATGACAAAATTATCAAAGATTGGCATTCCTTATTTTTATTTCGATTCAACAACGTACCAATACCAATAGTTCCTTGATGTTGGATAAGTGATTGAATCTTCGCCTTGGAATAAAAAGGATTGATATTGGTGCGATCTAATCCATTATCGGAAATCAATACGGAACTTGCCCTATCATATCTTTTTCCGGTATACGAAATCGTGGACTTGACTAACTCAATTCTTATGAAATCGCGAATCAGATCATTTGTCCTTACCTCAACAAAGGAAGCATGAACCTCTTCTATAGAACCATTTTTTTCTTGGTCCCAATTCAATACTAAGCAAGTCCGAACTAATTGAATACTTGTGTGATAAATTCCTCGAATTGACTTGCCATTTCCATAAAGGATATAATTGACAACTCTAAGTTGGACATTATCCTTTTCCTGCAAGAGATCCCGAGGGAAAAGTGTTGCTAAATTTATCCCATCAGCTATTTCATATGTGACTACGGACCGAACCGAAACAAAATACTTTTTCTTGGTGGGTGTAATCCGTTGGACATAGATCCAATTTTTCAATTTTTTTGATTTCTTAGAATTTTTTTTTTCCGTCTCTGGTGGTATCAAAATGCCGCTGTGCCTGGATATCTTATCTGTTTCTCCAGGAAAGTGAATATCTCCAGAAAAGATTTTCAGTTCAATACTTTTTTTTTTTCTCTCCACCCGGACTAATCCGCCCACCCGGCTTCTTGTATTTAAAGCGAGTTGTGTATCTACTCCAATGATACTATTGTTCCGGACCATTATGAACGAAGATCCGGGTAAGATATGCACTTCTTCGAGAATGAAAAAAAACCGATCTACTTTCTGGTATTTCGGACTAAATTCTTTTGCTCCTCGATACTCAATCAAATCCTCTTTTTTTATGATTGAATCTACCTCTATGGTCCCATATTTAGTAATTCCTGAACTATTTCTTCTGTATCGTGGATCATCAAAATAAGCAAGAATACTATTTCTACGTAAAATACCATTTATGGGTATTTCAATCGAAATACCAAAACAGGGCATTAGTTCTTTATCTCGTTCTTGATCATATTGTAATGGGATAATGAATCTATTTCTTCGTTTTTTCGCCAAGAAATCAGAATTTTCTTGGAGAATAGAAGGATATATGAAATTCCAATGACCATTGGATATGATTCGATCAGGTCTTGAATAGTCAAGAATTTCCCTATCTTTTTTACCAGAAGTATCCAACAATTTATGTCTTACTCGATGATTAGTCATTGAGAGGTCAAAGATATATCTTTCTTCGAAAGAAAAAGAATGAACATTCATTTGATCTTGATCTTTGTGGAGTGAAAAAGACACTATACTGGATCTGCGCGGACCTCCCGCTAATACCCATAAATGACTTGTTTTTGGTAATAGATGAACATTACCATGTGTATATTCAGATGCATGGTGGACATCGGTACTCCAGTGCATTTCTCCCTCTGATTCAGAATAAATATGTTTTCGTACCTTCTCTTTAAAACGAAAAGTAGACGTTCCGGCACGAATCTCAGCAATCACTTGTTCTGATTCTACATATTGATCATTTTGAACTAAAATCAAACTTTTTGGTGGAATATTCACATTATGGATAATATCCCGAGTCTCAATAGTTACATACAAGTCTATAGAACATAGAAAAGCAGGATGCCCATGACGGGTACGTGTGGGATAAACCAAATCCTCATTAAATTTTATTTTTCCATTAGAAGGAGCTCGTACATGTTCGGCAGTATCACCTGTGAATACTCCACCGGTATGAAAAGTTCTTAATGTTAGTTGAGTCCCTGGTTCTCCAATTGATTGACCCGCAATAATACCTACGGCTTCTCCCAATTCGACCAGGTCGCCGTGAGTGGGACTCCGACCATAACATAATTGACAGATCCAAGATGCACTCTTGCAAGTAAAGGGGGTTCGAATATATATTGGTTGTGCCCGAAAAGTTATGAATCGATTGACAAGTCCAAT